TCAAAAAAGGGGGGTTCCTCCTTTTATCGTTGTATGTGAAAGACATGTATTCTTCAAAATAGATCGTTCTTTTTAGTTATTATCTATACTTATTTCGTGTATGTGGATAATTTTTTTAATATACTCTTTTTAATATACATTGTTTTTTTACTTTAACATATAAATATATAATAAACATACAAATATATTTATATATACATGTATATGTGATATATATATCACATATACGTATGCGCGCACATCACACATCATATATATAAATGACATGAGGGAAAAAAAATGGAAGAAAATAAGGGAAAATTAAAATTGATTAAGTCCAGAGCGCTATGTCCATAATTCAAAGTAAGGAGTATCATAAGATTTCTGATAAACATAAGTTTTTTTTATTGGATTTCAATCCAATCAATCAGTTACACAACAAGTTAGGTAATTACTCCCCTCCCAAAATGAACTAGAATACCTAGGTATTTTTTTTTTAATTCGAATATAGATACTATGATCCATATTTGAATAAAAAAAGTACTCTTTTTTTGGTCTAACTCTTTTTCCTTACTATATTTTTTCCTTACTATATTTAGTATACTATATAATATATTTATTATACTATTATAGTATAATAAATATGTTTATTAATCACAAAAAAAAAAAATAAAAAAATCTAATAAATACAAAATCTACTAAATAATAGTAGTAAGAAAATTATTCAAAAATCTCATATTCCTTTAATCTTTTCTTAGTTAAAATAACTACTAGGTAATCGCCTTTACCTTTACATAGTTATTTGGTCATATTTTTTGACCAACCAATTGTCAATTTTGGAATATTTCAAATATCTGAAAAAAAATCAGAATAATTAAGAATCCCAATATTTTACTTTTTTTTTCATATCTTTTTTTTTGTTGATTTCTTTTATTATTGTTCCTTTCTAAAAGGATAAAAAAGATAAGAATTGGTGAATCGAGAACAATTTGTAATTATAAGAAAAAAGAGTTTATTTTCTTATGGAACATACATATCAATATGCGTGGATAATACCTTTTCTTCCACTTCCAGTTACTATGTCAATAGGATTTGGGCTTCTACTTATTCCGACAGCAACAAAAAATATTCGTCGCATGTGGGCTTTTCCTAGTGTTTTACTCTTAAGTATAGCTATGGTGTTTTCAGCCAATCTGTCTATTCAACAAATAAATGGAAGTTTTATCTATCAATATCTATGGTCTTGGACTATCAATAATGATTTTTCCTTAGAGTTTGGATACTTGATCGATCCACTTACTTCTATTATGTCAATACTAATTACTACTGTTGGAATCATGGTTCTTATTTATAGTGACAAGTATATGTATCACGATCAAGGATATTTGAGATTTTTTGCTTATATGAGTTTTTTTAATACTTCTATGCTGGGATTAGTTACTAGTTCAAATTTGATACAAATTTATATTTTTTGGGAACTTGTGGGAATGTGTTCTTATTTATTAATAGGGTTTTGGTTCACACGACCAATTGCAGCAAGTGCTTGTCAAAAAGCTTTTGTAACTAATCGTGTAGGGGATTTTGGTTTATTGTTAGGAATCTTAGGTTTTTATTGGATAACAGGTAGTTTAGAATTTCGGTATTTGCTCGAAATAACTAATAACTTAATCCAGAATAATGGGGTCAATTCTTTATTTGCTACCTTGTGTGCTTCTTTATTATTCGTCGGTGCAGTTGCTAAATCCGCACAATTCCCCCTTCACGTATGGTTACCTGATGCTATGGAAGGACCCACTCCTATTTCGGCTCTTATACACGCTGCTACTATGGTAGCAGCAGGAATTTTTCTTGTAGCTCGGCTTCTTCCTCTTTTCATAGTCATACCTTATATAATGAATTTTATTTCTTTAATAGGTGTAATAACACTATTATTAGGGGCTACTTTGGCCCTTGCTCAAAGAGACATTAAAAAAAGCTTAGCCTATTCTACAATGTCTCAATTGGGTTATATTATGTTAGCTCTAGGTATAGGTTCTTATCGAGCTGCTTTATTCCATTTGATCACTCATGCCTATTCAAAAGCTTTATTGTTTTTGGGATCCGGATCTATTATTCATTCAATGGAACCTATTGTTGGATATTCACCAGATAAAAGTCAGAATATGGTTCTTATGGGTGGTTTAACAAGATATGTTCCAATTACAAGAACTACTTTTTTATTGGGTACACTTTCTCTTTGTGGTATTCCACCTCTTGCTTGTTTTTGGTCCAAAGATGACATTCTTAATGATAGTTGGTTGTATTCACCAATTTTCGCAGTAATAGCTTATTTCACAGCAGGATTAACCGCATTTTATATGTTTCGGGTATATTTACTTACCTTTGATGGGTATTTCCGCGTTCATTTTAAAAATTACAGTAGCACGAAAAATGGTTCGTTCTATTCCATATCTCTATGGGGAAAAGGAACTCCAAGAGGAGTCAATCCAAATTTACTTTTATCAACAATGAATAAAAAGGTTTCTTTTTTTGCAAAAGAAAGATCGAAAATTGATAATAATGTAAGAA